TTGAATTTGCTGGGCTAAAATTTAAAAAATTATCATCCTGCTCTTGCTTTGCCTTGCTATTTTGATTTTCACTAAAATTTGGTTTTATATTCAAATTAAAAAAAAGTAAGTTGCTTGGGATAAACCAAGGTTTCTCTTTATATTTATGATATAGTATCACAAACTCTGGAAAGAAAAAAACTTTCGGATTTGATATGAGGTGATTTAAAATTAAGAATTTTTCATTCATTCCCATCCAATCAAAAGATATTTCCATCCAATCAAAAAAGACCCTTTTGTAATTGATTTCGCAATTTGAATCAATTGGAAGATAAAAAATATGAAATTGATCCTTTATTTGGTCCTTATTAGGTTCAACCTGAATTTTTGTATTAAATTTCCACCCCAAATATTTTCTATCCGTATTTTTTTCCATATATATAATATCACTTTTTCCTAGATAATTCTTCATAGGAATATTCTTGAGTATGTTAAAAAAGTTTTCTTTATTTCTGGTGGAATTTTCCTGCTTCTTATTTCTTTCGAATGATGTTCTATAAATACAGGATTTCTTCTTAGTTTCAGAATGAATATATTTATATGATAAAAGATCATATCTATAGTTTTTTTCAAAATTATCCTCTTTATTTGATAATAAATAGACTTTCAAATTTTGTTTTTTTTTGTAATCAAAAAAAGGGTCTTTTTCATAGGAATACCATTTCTTTAAATCATTATTTTGAGAGGTATTTATCCCATTTCGCCATTTTTGGGGGACTAATCTAGACCATGTAATCTGAGATAAATCGTATTGATAATGACCTCTTAACCAGTTTTTCCATGGATTCATTCCATAATTTGGAAGTTTATTATGTCTTATTTCGGAATCAAATATTCCTTGTCTTCCAAAAAAATCCTTTATTTCATTCTTAAGAAAAAAAGATGGTCCATTATATTGAAGAATAGATCTTACCTTATTGAAGTTAATTGCTTGGGTTTGTGATAATTTTAAAAATACATATTTTTGTGACAAGTCAGATAAATAAAAAAAAATATGTGACTTTCGCTTACTATTTCTAAGATTATCAAATATCTTTTTTATAGTCATAGGCGAAATAAAGTCAATTTGATTTTGTTTTGTTTTATTAATCCTTTCTTGATCTTGATTTCTTTTATTATTGTCAATGTATTTCTCAACAATTTTTTTTGTTGATTCCATAAAAAGGTATAGAGTGATTCTGCGCATATTAATGATACATAGAAAGATATCAATGTATATTTTTTCAATGCAAAATTGAATTAATAATTCAATATTTTTTCTTTTTAATAGTTTCCAAATTTTTGGGGGTGATTCTCCATTATTCTTTTTATTTTTTTTCATTTTTTCTATTTGATTTCTGATTGTGTTTCTTCTATCAATTCTATGTTTCATTTCTTCTTTTGTCTGTAAATAATTTGTCCAACCTGTAGCTCGATTTTGACTAAGTGATTCATGAATTATCTTATTACTGATTATAGAATCATTTTCTGTTTGAGTTTGACTTGATTCATATATTTCTCTCGGTATAAATAATGGAATTTTTGTTCCTTTTAAAAGTTCTTTTCTTATTTGTTTTACAAATAAAACAGCTTTTGTTTGTTTCTTTGTTATTTTTTTTAAAACTCTTCGAACTCTAAAATGGAATTTTCTGATTTCGACTTTATAGTCTATATCTTTAAAAATAGGTTCAAAAAAGGAAGGTGTTTTTCGAGGAGGCCCAAAAGGATATTCTGTTTCCATTCCCAAAACTGTTAAAAAACAAGAATCAAAATAATCCTGTTGCTTTCGATCGCTATCAGAGAGTCGTAGTTTAGATCTGTGCCAAGGTTTCAAATGAAAAGGATATAGGATTTTGATCTGAAAACCTTCTCTTAACCAATTTTTAGGAAATTCCGTTTTGGAGAATTGAAGACCATTATAGCTGCACTTTAGATAAATTTCTCTATTCCAATCTTGGAAATCCTCATACCATTCCGGAGATTGCCGTAATAAAATACGGCCAATATTCTTAACTATTATGAATAAGGGTAATTTAATATATCTTCTAAAAATTGATTGAGCTAGTAACAGAAGACTTCTTGTTTTTTGTGCATATGGAATGTTATCCCAGAATTCCATTGCGTCTTCCTGGTTATTTTTTTTTATTTGGAATTGTTGATCTAAAATTTCGAATTCTGACTTTTTACCCAACCAATCTCTAATATTAAAAAAAAGTTTCATTAGGTTGGATATAGGAAAAGGAAAATCCTCCATTTTTTCCAAAAAAAGGGGGGAATGGGGATTTCCTTGAGAGGGTCCCCAAATAACCATTTTACGCCTTTGAACGCGCATAGATCCTTTTATTACGGCTCGACGAAAATCCGGTTCTTCTAAATAACTTATAAAACCCGAATCTCTATTAAATTTTGTATAAAGATTATAATTCTTGAAATGAGACTTCTTAAAACTTCGTCTGGAACGAGTTAAAAAAGCTATACGTTT